TTTAAACTCCGGGTGACTGCCCCGGCGGGGTTTCTCTGACGCAGAGGGCCCTGAGAAGCGCAGCACTCCAGTAACGGATCCTTTAGTAGGTGAAGGGGCATAGCGGACCCGGTCTCCCTTGGAAATAGTTTAGCTTCTTATGTCTGCCTTGATGAGTGGGAGAGGTAGCCGAATTCGGTTATTCTCATTCCTTCCCCTCCATCGCATCCTCCAGTAACTCCGCCCCTCTTTCCATCCATTAAAGAAAAGCGGATATGCGACATGAAAGATATTATTCTATCTATCTAGACAACAGCTGATATGCGATTTCTCAACCTTCCCTTCCTAACAGCTGATCTGCGACCTTCAATTAATATCTGGTTTGACTTCTTACTCGTTAGTTAGGAGGGAAAGCAGCCTCGCTCAGCGCGAAATAGCTTATATATAGAATATAAGTTCCACCTCTTTTTGACTCCTAGACAAGAGTTCTCTTAGAATCCCCTTACAGAGTGGATGTATTTTGGGTGAGGCATGAAAGGAGTAGGTCCACGGTCCTGGTTGAATGAGACTGGGACGGACATCGATCTTCGCTTCTACAAGGCCTGGTCAACTCTTTTTGAGAATCCCTTTTCTCAAGGGGCGAAATCCAAGATAGATGAGATAAGAATGGAAATCAAGCAAAGAAAGGCTAAGAGCGCCCTAACTCACTACCTGACTGACTCTAATCGGACTACTTGCTGGGAGATCAAATTATAGTCAAGCTTTAGCTTACCTGCTGGACTGTCTATCCGGATTAGATCATCCAAGAGCTTAAACTAAGAGGCCAAGGAACGAACTTGCTGGCCTTACCTCAACTAAAAAAGCTAACGAGAATGCCGATTCCATACCTTAAGGCTGACTGACGCTTTCCTCTTTCCCCTCCCGAAAATGCTTTTTTCATCGCTCTGAGCTCGAATAGTTAATTACGTTTAACAAAATCTTCAGCTGGGTAGATGCCATTCAGGCTCATAAGAAGCTGTTGTCGGCAACTACATCGGCAAATGCAAGACACTTTGAATTGGACGTGGATACGGCATCTTTTGTGATTTCGATAGGCATCGCACCAGGATCAGAGGACTTCTTTGAGCGCTAAGCTTCGCAAGTGACGGTTCGCTTGTGCTCCGCTCCTTGGTATAGCCCTAGCTTCAGAGATTGTTTGATTAGCAAATTTGTAAACCATCTCTGCTTTTACCATTCCTTGTTGGCATATATCCTTCCCCGGCTTCTTGGAGGAGATGGAAAGTACCTAGGCCTGCCAGAAACAATTGGTAGAAAAAAGAGGGCACTGTTAAAGCATATACGAGATAGGATTTTTGGAAGGGGTGGCAAGAACAATTGCTTTATCAAGCAGGGAAAACAGCTATTAACAGCTGATATGCTATAACAGATATGCGACAACCGGCATATCTAACTCTAAATTGCATAAGAGAAGAAAGCAAGCAAAGCATAGTGAGAGCACGGATTCCCCACCATCGTCAATGTCAGCCAGTGTAGCAGTAGTTGCATTAGCACTTCTACTAGTTTCAATTCTTCCAGTATTCTAACCTCTTTGAGTAGATGTGGGTCACTTTTAGGGATTTCCTATTACCTTCGATCTATCTCCTTTTTCTTTTTATGTTATAGTTCCCGGTCTCCTTATGCTGTAACAAGTGTTGGAGCGAAGGAATTTTCCAAGTTCTTCTCTATCTGACTACCAAGCAGTTGATTATGCAAGAGGTGCTTAGCTTATACTTAAAGTAAGTACTATATTGATCTTTCTTCTTTCTAGCAGTCTCAATGAAGTAGTCCCTTATTAGGCTCTCAGTGTAAACCTAGTCTCATGCTTTGAGATGAAGCTTCCCGACGAGTCAGTTTGAAAGAAAGCCATATGAGTCAAGGGCTAAGGCTAGATCAAGTTAGTTTTCTAAAGTTTTAATATTAGAGTGACCTTAGGGTCGCCCTCTAATGCCTTTTCCCTTACATCCCAAGAGGCTTTTACCAAGGTGTGTGTAATAAGTCTTATCTAGCTAGATCCTAAGATCTCAATCCACTTCAACTTCCACTCTAACTCAAAGACCAGGAAAGGCGGGAAGGAAAGGGCTTGATCCCACACTTGGTTCAAGGCTTTAAAGACCAGGTTCTAGGCGTTTTGTTAGCTCGGTTCCTCAAGCTAGTAAGTAGCTGTCCTGCCCTTGAGCCAGTGAACCTCAGGTCGAAAGATGCCTGCCAGTGAGACAGAGTCATTCCAACCAAGGGGGTGGTACCAATGCTTTCGATTGATTTCATATATGCTCACGATCCAGTCAAGAATAGAATTCTAGTACGAGTAGCAAAACTGACTCTTATCAAAGGGAGGACTTTCCGGGGTGTATTCCCTCCGACCTCTTCGCTTTGGGCATATCTACCACTTGAGCTGCAGGACAGTAATTATTGCACTCCGATCTAAGTGAAATTTTTATCAAACCCCGGGAAAAAGGGCATGGTAGAGTACGCCATAAAAAAG